AAAAAATTTTTTAGATCAAAAATGAATATTTGTGAGCAGTGTGGATATCATTTGAAAATGAGCAGTTCAGATAGAATCGAACTTTTGATTGACCCGGGCACTTGGGATCCTATGGACGAAGATATGGTCTCCATGGACCCCATTGAATTTCATTCAGAGGAGGAACCTTATAAAGATCGTATTGATTCTTATCAACAAAGAACAGGTTTAACTGAAGCTGTTCAAACAGGCATAGGTCAATTAAATGGTATTCCCATAGCAATTGGGGTTATGGATTTTCAGTTTTTGGGGGGTAGTATGGGATCTGTAGTAGGCGAGAAAATCACTCGTTTGATCGAGTATGCTACTAATCGATCTCTACCTGTTATTATTGTGTGTGCTTCTGGAGGAGCACGTATGCAAGAAGGAAGTTTGAGCTTGATGCAAATGGCTAAAATATCTTCTGCTTCATATAATTATCAATCAAATAAAAAGTTATTCTATGTATCAATCCTTACATCCCCTACAACTGGTGGAGTAACGGCCAGTTTTGGTATGTTGGGAGATGTCATTATTGCTGAACCTAACGCGTACATTGCTTTCGCAGGTAAAAGAGTAATTGAACAAACATTGAATAAAACAGTACCCGACGGTTCACAAGCAGCTGAGTATTTATTCCATAAGGGCTTATTCGACCCAATCATACCGCGTAATCTTTTAAAAGGCGTTCTGAGTGAGTTATTTCAGCTACACGGTTTTTTTCCTTTGAAAAATAGATTCCTTTAATTTCTATATTATAGGAAAATATTAAAATCTAGAAAAAATAGAAGTGATTTCTATGCCTTGCCTACCAAGAACTTCCATTTTTTATTAGAAATCGAATCCCTTTTTGTTGGGTTGAATTAGTTTAATTAGAGTCGCGAACTTATAATAAACTCTTTATCTTTAATAAAAAAAACTCTTTATTTTATTAGTAAGATAGAAAGAGTATTAAGGACGGGAGAATTCATAAAATTTCGTAAACTTAAAGTGGGTTGTCATACATATTCGTGTAGAAAGATGAATAAGTACACTAAATTTTCATTTAGTTCTCATTCCTTGCACTTATTAAGTACTTAATATTATTTATCTTAATATTATATTATTTATAATAATTATAATTATAATATAATAGATATACTTATTATATCTTTATATTTATAATAGATACAAATATTAAATTGAGGTACCCGTTCTATGACAGATCTTTACTTACCTTCTTTTTTTGTCCCTTTAGTAGGCCTAGTATTTCCGGCGATTGCAATGGCTTCTTTATTTCTTCATGTACAAAAAAATAAGATTGTCTAGACCTGATGGGGCCAACCAGATATTTTTTTTTGGTACAGATATTTGTTTAGTGTAGTGCGGTATGATATGTGCCTTTTTTCCGAATACAAATGAAAGAACTGTTATGCATGCGGATACATGATATCCGTATAAATCCATGTATATACGGGTTATAAAAACGATCGGCAAATATTTTTATAATAGAAAGTCAATGTATCTAACCAATTACTCCTAAGGGTTCATATCAGAATAGTTTTAGTTGATGAAAGTTACTTTGGCATCAAGAAAAGTAAAGTCAATTTTTTTTTCTTAATTCCAATCGAATGCAATCGGATCTAATATAGTATGAACTGGCGATCAGAACATATATGGATAGAACTTATAATAGGGTCTCGAAAAGCAAGTAATTTTTTCTGGGCCTTTATTCTTTTTTTAGGTTCACTAGGATTTTTAGTGGTTGGAATTTCTAGTTATCTTGGTAGGAATCTGATACCTGGATTTCCTTCTCAACAAATTATTTTTTTTCCACAAGGGATCGTGATGTCGTTTTATGGGATCGCGGGTTTATTCATTAGTTCCTATTTGTGGTGCACAATATCGTGGAATGTAGGTAGTGGTTATGATCGATTCGATAGAAAAGAAGGAATAATGTGTATTTTTCGTTGGGGATTCCCCGGAATAAATCGTCGCATTTTCCTTCGCTTCTTTATGAAAGATATCCAATCAATCAGAATGGAGGTTAAAGAAGGTCTTTTTCCTCGTCGTATTCTTTATATGGAAATCAGAGGCCAAGGAACCATCCCCTTGACTCGTACTGATGAGAATTTGACTCCACGAGAAATTGAACAAAAAGCTGCCGAATTGGCCTATTTCCTGCGCGTACCAATTGAAGTTTTTTGAATTTTTATCAAAAGGAAAGGAACAAATTCGTTCGGATTTATTCAATTGAGATATTCGGAAATCTCATTTACTTAGAATTTACTTATTCTATTATAAATATATATATTTCATTCGAAACGGGATCCTTAATTCTATTTCTATATTCTTTTTTCTAGATCTAAGGACTACATTTTTACAAAAAACTGGGAATAGATCCATAGGTTCGATACCTTGTTATAGAACTCGTGCTTTAGAGAAATATAAGATCAGATAAAGTTGACAAATGAAGCAGTTCATTAACAATTCACAGAAAAAAAATGAAAAAAAAGAAAGCATTGGCTTCCCTCGCGTATCTTGCATCTATAATATTTTTGCCCTGGTGGATCTCTCTCTCATTTCAAAAAAGTCTGGAACCTTGGATTATTCATTGGTGGAATACTAGGCAATCTGAAAATTTTTTGAATGATATTCAAGAGAAAAATGTTTTAGAAAAATTCCTAGAATTAGAAGAACTATTCTTGTTGGATGAAATGATAAAAGAATACCCAGAGACACATATAAAAAAGCTTAGTATAGGAATACACAAAGAAACGATACAATTGGTCAAAACACATAATGAATATCATCTCCATATCATTTTGCATTTATCGACAAATATAATCTGTTTTACTATTCTAAGTGGTTATTTTATTCTGGGTAATGAAGAACTTGTTATTCTGAATTCTTGGATTCAGGAATTCTTCTATAACTTAAGTGACACAATAAAAGCTTTTTCTATTCTTTTAGTTACTGATTTATGGATTGGATTTCACTCAACCCATGGTTGGGAACTAATGATTGGTTCGATCTACAATGATTTTGGATTGGCTCATAATGAGCAAATTATATCTGGTCTTGTTTCCACTTTTCCAGTTATTCTAGATACAATTGTGAAATATTGGATCTTCCGTTTTTTAAATCGCGTATCTCCTTCGCTTGTAGTCATTTATCATTCAATGAATGAATGATAAACTTATTTGATTTCCTGATATCAATCAAAAAGTTTTTTCACGTAAAAAAAGGGCATTTTTTATTTTTCTCATTCTTTATACTTTTCAAGGCCTTCGTCCTGTTTTCGTCGAATTTTTTCAGTACAATGGCAAACTCGTGGATAGGGAACTATACTAGCTACCTATCTAATTTATTGTAGAAATTCCGGGATCAATGATTGGATCATGCAAAATCGAAATACTTTTTCTTGGGTAAAGGAACAGATGACTCAATTTATTTCTGTATCGATCATGATATATGTAATAACTCGAGCATCTATTTCAAATGCGTATCCCATTTTTGCGCAGAAAAGTTATGAAAATCCACGAGAAGCAACCGGGCGAATTGTATGCGCCAATTGCCATTTAGCTAATAAGCCTGTGGATATTGAAGTTCCACAAGCTGTACTTCCTGATACTGTATTTGAAGCAGTTGTTCGAATTCCTTATGATATGCAAGTGAAACAAGTCCTTGCTAATGGTAAAAAAGGGTCTTTGAACGTGGGGGCTGTTCTTATTTTACCCGAGGGATTCGAATTAGCCCCCACCGATCGTATTTCTCCCGAGGTGAAAGAAAAGATAGGAAATCTGTCTTTTCTGAGTTATCGTCCTAATAAAAGAAATATTCTTGTGATAGGTCCTGTTCCAGGTCAAAAATATAGTGAAATCGTCTTTCCCATTCTTTCCCCCGACCCTGCTACAAAGAAAGACGTTAACTTCTTAAAATATCCTATATATGTAGGTGGGAACAGGGGAAGGGGTCAGATTTATCCTGATGGGAGCAAGAGTAACAATACAGTCTATAATGCTACATCCGCGGGTATAGTAAGCAAAATAGTACGTAAAGAAAAGGGGGGATATGAAATAACCATAGTTGATGCATCGGATGGTCACCAAGCGGTTGATATTATACCTCCAGGGCCAGAACTTCTTGTTTCAGAGGGTGAATCTATCAAGCTTGATCAACCATTAACAAGCAATCCTAATGTAGGGGGGTTTGGTCAGGGAGATGCAGAAATAGTGCTTCAAGATCCATTACGCGTCCAAGGCCTTTTGTTCTTCTTCGCATCTGTTATTTTGGCACAAATTTTTTTGGTTCTTAAAAAGAAACAGTTTGAAAAGGTTCAATTATATGAAATGAATTTCTAGATCCAGAAATTCCTTATCATCAAGTTGATAAAAAGCGCCGAATTCTTGTTGATCAAAAAAATGAAATATGTATTTCTGTAAACTTCCTTAAACCTACTTTGCTTTGTTTTTTGTTTCTAGTATTTTTGCGAGATCTATGGAATTCATTACTTGTATTCCATTTTTAGTACTAGGCACTAGCCAATAGGTATACAAAAACAAAGGAAGAAGATACAAGACAAGGACTGGATAAATGAAATGAAAGGAACAGGTACCTCTAGGAAGGATTATAAGTCTTCCTAATCTTCTATTCGACACAAGAAAAGAAAAGGTGGAACTCCTTTTTCTTGTGTCGTCTTGTATCGAAATAATAATGCTTTTTCTCTTGTTCACCAAAGATTAATATTTCTTCTTTTACGGATATATTGGAAATCTTTTGTTTAGATTCATACATTCATTATTTTAAATAAATAAAAACATAAGAAATAAGAAGTAGTAGACAAACAAAAAGTTTTAGAGGGGAGTCATTCATTGAGTAAATGGAGCTTCTTCTTCTATTATTCAATTAACTTCCACTTTAAATTTATATTATTTATTTTTCAATATTACTAAAAATTTACCTGTTTGGTTGAAAAGCGGGGCGGATTAGAATCTATTTTT